GTAATAGCGGAGTGTAGAAGATATCTTTGGGGCTGTAGTGGCAAGGGTGTAAGTTTGATAATGATTAATTATTTGGGAAAAGGACCCTTTGGAGGCGTGAAGGGCGGTAAATGAATTAATTTTTTTTTAGTTGAGGGAATGACAGTTGGAGTTGTGCACACCTAAAAGATGAAAAAAAAATCTCTGACTGGGATGTGGGCCCTTGTTTTTGGGGTTTGGCAAGGGTATTTTATATAGGAAAGATCGGAGATGGGGGAGGGGGGGTTTGAGTAGAGAAAATCACTATGGTTTGGTTAGCTTTGGTTAATGAGGGGTATATAATTAGTTATTTGTATGTCTTACAAGCATGAATTAAATAACACCTTATACTATCTAGGGTGGGACTAGAATATTGAACGTAGGTGCGATTAATAACTACATGTACTAGGAATCAAAGACAGGCGCGGCAGGATATATTGTGGTGTGAGCAGCATTGTGCAATGGGGTTGCGTGCAGACCAGAGATAAAAGATACCAAATGCATGGAGAGCTCCCGTGACTGGTTAATAGGGTGATAGACCCGTGATCCATCGAGATGTCTTATTTAAGGGGAACGTGTGGGCGATCTTAGTTGTATGGCCGTGAGGTAAGAACCAGATGTCCTTTAGATGTCAGGTATAGCTACCCCCACGAGTTATGGGCCCGGTGCGAGGAGAGTAGCACTCTTGTGCGGGATATTGATTTCACGGAGGATGGTGATCAAGGGACACCCAATTGAGGATAATATCCGTATTGACAGGGGATGTTAAGGGATGCTCATTTCAAATGTGCTATGTCCGATAAATAGTGTAATGTACTATGTACGCTAATGAAATATCCAGATCAGTTGATATTCTAACGGTATAACATTTCCTTTGGAGCTTGATTATATGTGTTACAGCTGAAGCTTTCTAGGATAGTACTTGCCTGTAAGCATGCGTATAGATTGATATTATAGTGGTATATGCAGGATTATGTTTTATGTACAGTGAACCAATTATAGTACTATATAATATTCATGGTGACAAGCAGTAATGCACGAATTACATAGGGGTACATAAAATTGGATTAGTACTTAAGTTGATCTTTAAGGATTGTACCCCTATAGAATGCAGAAAGTAGTTTAAATTAGAATACCAGTTTTGGGTATTGGTGGTGAAGTTAGTGCTTTCTTTCTGAGGTGCCCTGGGGAGAGAGGTTTCCGTTTCCGATTTACAAGACCGGTATATTGCTTTATATTACAAGGGCAAGTTCATTTGAGGAGATTATTTTCGGTTAGGGAAGCTAGTGGTATTAGGATTAGAATTGTGGTGAAATATACTACGGATGCTACTTGTCCAATTGTAATGAAGGGTTGATTTACCGGCTGGCCCCCAATTCAGGTAAGGGTGAGTAGGGTTGTGATTAGGAGTCATAGTGAGAGTTGGCTGAGTGGGCGGAATATCATGCTTTGTTGTTTGGATTTGTGGAGTATAGGTATAACTGCTAGAATGAGAATTGATATGAGGAGTGCTAGGACTCCTCCTAATTTATTGGGAACGGATCGTAGGATTGCATATGCGAATAGAAAATACCATTCTGGTTTAATGTGTGGTGGGGTGCTTAGTGGATTAGCTGGGGTATAGTTATCTGGGTCGCTTAAGAGGTCAGGTGAAAATAGTACTAGCGTTATTAGGACGAGGAGGAGGAGGACTACGCCTAGAATGTCTTTGATTGTGTAATATGGGTGGAAGGGAATTTTGTCGGAGTCAGAGGGGATTCCACAGGGGTTATTTGAACCTGTTTCGTGTAGGAAGAGTAAGTGTAGGGCTGTAAAAGCTGTAATAATGAAGGGGAGGATAAAGTGAATGGTAAAAAATCGTGTGAGGGTTGGGTTGTCGATGGAATATCCGCCTCAAACTCATTGAACTAGATTAGTTCCAATATATGGAATTGCAGAGAGTAAGTTTGTAATTACTGTAGCGCCTCAAAATGATATTTGTCCTCATGGAAGTACATAGCCTATAAAGGCTGTTGCTATGGTTATCAGTAGCAGTAGAATACCGATATTTCAGGTTTCAAGGAGAAGAAATGAGCCGTAATATAAGCCTCGGCCTACGTGTAAGAATAAGCAGATAAAGAATATGGAGGCGCCATTGGCATGTAAATAACGGATAATTCAGCCATAGTTTACGTCCCGGGTGATATGTGCAACTGAGGAGAAAGCAGAGGAAATGTCTGGTGCATAGTGTATTGCTAGAAATAAACCTGTAATAATTTGTAGGAGCAGGCAGGTTGCTAGGAGAGAGCCGAAATTTCATCATGTAGAGATATTGGGAGGGGTAGGTAAATCAATAAGAGCGTGATTAATTATTTTTAAGATAGGATTAGATTTGCGTGTAGGGGTCATTAGTGTTTTTATAGTTGAAATACAACGATGATTTTTCATATCATTGGTCGTGGTTAGAGTCCATGTAAAAATGATGGCATATATTTTATTTTTATTAAGTGTATTATTGGTTATGGGCTTTATCGGTTTTTCTTCTAAGCCTTCTCCAATTTATGGGGGTTTAGCATTGGTTATTAGTGGTGTGGTTGGTTGTGTAATTATTTTAAATTATGGGGGTACTTATATGGGCTTAATGATATTTTTAATTTATTTGGGAGGGATGATGGTTGTTTTTGGTTATACTACTGCAATGGCTATTGAAGAGTATCCTGAGGCATGAGGCTCAGGATTTGAGGTTTTTGGGAGTCTTTTGGCAGGGTTAGCGATGGAAGTGGGATTGATCTTATGGGTCTTAGAATATGATGATTTAGTTGTGGTAATTAATTTAAATAGCATGGGGAGTTGGGTAATCTTTGAAGGGGAGGGGTCGGGACTAATCCGTGAAGATTCTATTGGTGCAGGTGCTTTATATGACTATGGGCGTTGATTAGTAGTGGTTACTGGTTGAACGTTATTTGTTGGTGTTTATATTGTAATTGAAATTACCCGTGGTAACAGGTTATGTTATCAGGAGCAGAATTAGAAGAAGAGGAATGAGGAAAGAGAGGAAATAAAGTTTGATTATACCTTTTTGAGTGGTTGTAACAATGGAGGTGGTAATATGAGTTTGCATAATTATTTTGGGTATTGATTTTTCCAGTCAGATTAAGTCTAGTAGAAGGAGGGCTACATTTTGGCTTATAATTAGATTTTGATAGGGAATTATTCGATGTATTGTAGTGGGAAAATACCCTAGTATATTGGAAAACTTAAATATGTGTGATGGAGTATTTATTTTGAGATTATTAGTTATGAGAGTTAGGTCTAGGGCTATTAGGCAGCCTAGGGCGGTTACGCATAGGGCTAAATGTTTTAGGTAATGGGGTATTGTTGTTTGAGGAATTATAGTGGGGGAAATATTACTGGTAATAAGGAAACCCGCGACAATACTACCAAGTGTTAGGCGTTTTAGTGGGTTTAGTAGGGCTGGGTTGTTTTCATTAATTATAATTGGGGTTGGAAAGCGAGGTTGTCCTGTTAGTGTAAGAATAATAGTTCGAGTGCTATAGGCGCTTGTTAGAGAAGTAGCGATTAGGGTGGTGGATAGGGCTCAGGCGTTGGTATATGACGTGTTTGCAGTTTCGATGATGAGATCTTTGGAGTAGAAGCCTGTAAGAAATGGCATGCCTGTAAGTGCTAGGCTGCCTACAGTCAGGGAAGTTGAGGTGAGAGGTATTGTTTTAAATAGTCCTCCTATTTTTCGAATATCCTGTTCATTATTTAAGTTATGAATGATAGATCCGGAGCAAATAAATAATATGGCCTTGAAAAAGGCATGGGTGCAGATATGTAAAAATGCCAAGTATGGTTGGTTGATGCCAATGGTAACTATTATTAAGCCCAGTTGGCTTGAGGTGGAGAAGGCTACGATTTTTTTGATGTCATTTTGTGTTAGGGCACAGATTGCTATAAACAAAGTAGTAATGGCTCCTAGAGATAGTGTCAGATTTTGGATTAATATATTGTTTTCTATCAGGGGATGAAAGCGGATAAGTAAAAATACTCCAGCTACTACTATGGTGCTGGAATGAAGTAGGGCTGATACTGGGGTTGGGCCTTCTATAGCGGAAGGTAGTCAAGGGTGTAGGCCAAGTTGAGCTGATTTACCTATTGCTGCTAGGAGAAGGCCTATTAGTGGTAGTACGCTTGGATTGGGGTCTAGCATAAGTATTTGTTGAAGGTCTCATGAGTTGTAGTGCAGGAGAAATCATGCCATAGCTAGGACAAAGCCGATATCGCCAATGCGGTTGTATAGGACTGCTTGAATGGCTGCTGTGTTGGCGTCTGTTCGAGCATGTCATCAGCCGATTAGTAGAAAGGATATAATTCCTACGCCTTCTCATCCGATGAATAGTTGGAAGAGATTATTAGCAGTAATTAAAATTAATATAGTGGTGAGGAAAATAAGGAGATATTTAAAAAATTGATTAATATTTGGGTCTGAGCTTATGTATCATAGTGAAAATTCTATAATACACCAAGTGATAAATAGTGCAATTGGTATAAATAATATGGAGAAATAATCTAGTTTGAAGCTTAGTACTAGTTCTAATGATTGAATAGTTGTTCAATGTCAGTTTGAGATAATTATATCTTGATCTGTGAAAATATATAGGATTATAGGAAGGAGATTAAGGATAAAGGCAAGCATTATAGTTGTTTTTACATAATTGGGGTAATGATGCTTTTTGTTGGGATTGATGAAGGTTATGATAACCGGGAAGGTTAAAGAAGTTAAGGTTAGTATGACGATGGAGGTATGCATAGTTGTTACTTTTATTTGGAGTTGCACCAATATTTTTGGTTCCTAAGACCAATGGATAGCTGTTATCCTTTAAAAGTTGAGAGAGCCGTTTTGTTATACACGGAGGCATGGATTAGCAGTCCTTGCAAGCTTTCTCGGTAAATAAGAAGTGATAATTTTCTATAATTAGATTCACAATCTAATGTTTTGTTTAAACTATATTTACAAGGAGTGAAGCCTATAATGAGATTAGGATTAAGGGATAGTAGAATAATGGGGGAAAGGTGTATGAATATTAGTATGTTTTCTCGTGTAAAGGATGGTTTTATATTGATGATGTGATGTGTAAATATTCCTCGTTGGGTTATAACAAATATATGTAGTGAATAGAGAGCAGTAATTAATATGTTTAGTCCTATAAATACAATGGTAATGTGTGATCAAGAAAATGAAGTTGCCACTACCAGTAATTCTCCTACTAGATTAATAGTGGGAGGCAGGGCCAGGTTGGTGAGGTTTGCTGTAAGCCATCAAAAGGCTATTAGTGGAAGTAGGGTTTGGAGTCCTCGGGTTAATATTATAATGCGGCTGTGGGTTCGTTCGTAATTTGAATTTGCTAGGCAGAATAGTATAGATGAGGTAAGTCCGTGGGCGATCATGAGGGTAATTGCGCCAGTGAAGCTTCAGGGGGTTTGAATGAGGGATGCTACAATTACTAGGGCTATGTGGCTTACGGAGGAGTATGCAATAAGTGATTTTAAATCTGTTTGTCGGAGGCAGATTGAGCTTGTTATGATTATGCCCCATAGGGATAATATGAGAAAGGGATAGGCTATATATTCTGTAAGAGGGTCAAGGATTAGGGTGAGTCGTAACATACCATAGCCGCCTAGTTTTAGGAGCACTGCAGCGAGGACTATTGATCCGGCAATAGGAGCTTCAACATGGGCTTTGGGTAATCATAGATGTAGACCATATAGGGGTATTTTTACCATGAAAGCTATTATGCAAGCTAGCCAAGTTAGATTGTGTGATCAGGTAGTTGTTAGTTTTTGAGCTGTAATTGTTAGGAGAATAATATTTAGTGAACCTAGGCTATTATAAATATACACTAATATAATTAGCAGGGGGAGAGAGCCAGTTAATGTATAGAAGAGGAAATATGTACCTGCGTTGAGGCGTTCTGCTTGATTGCCTCACCGAGTGATAATAATTAGGGTGGGGATAAGAGTAGTTTCAAACAGAATATAGAATAAAATTAGTTCTGTGGCTATGAATGTTATGATTAAGGAAATTTGTAGGAGTACTATTATAGATAGATAGAGTTTTTTTCGTGAAGGGCCTTCGTTGTGAAGATGATATTGGCTTGCTATTACTATGAGGGGTAGAAGTCAGGCGGTTAATATTAGGAGGGGTGTTGTTAATGGGTCGGAGGATAGGAGGGTTGAGTAGTTGATGAGGTTGTTGCTGGTTTGATTGAAAAATAGAAGGGGGATGAGGCTAATGATTAAGCTGTGTATAGTTAGATTAATTCAGACTATATTATTTTTGGAGAATCATGTTATTGGTAATAGTATAATTGTTGGGAAAATTATCTTTAGCATTGAAGTAAGTTTAGGTTATGAATGTGGTCTAGGCCGTACATGTTTGAAATTGATACTAATAGGGCGAGGCCTACTGCTGCTTCGCAGGCGGCAAATACTAACAGGGCAATAGGTATAATATTAGCCAGGGGGAAGTGTATATTTAAGGCTATTAGGGTGCTTATTATAAACAATGAGAGTATTATTCCTTCTAGACACAGTAACGATGATATTAGGTGTGAGCGATACACTAATATGCCTAGAAGTGAGATGATAAATGCTAGGGTAATATTTATATAAATAATGGGCATTTGGTTAGTATGATTATCATAATCTAATGAGTCGAAATCATTTATTTTATTTAAACTACTTACCAATTCAGTTCATTCTAAGCCCTTTTGAGTTCATTCATAGGCTAGGCTTAGGGTTAAAATAGTAATTAGTATAATTGATGACTTAATTATTACAGGAAGGTTTGTTGTTTGGAGGGCTCATGGTAGAGGTAGCAGTAGGGCAATTTCTAAATCAAATAGTAGAAAGGTAATGGCAACTAGGAAAAATTTTATGGAGAAAGGAATACGAGCGGGATTTAGTGGATCAAAGCCGCACTCGTAGGGATTAGCTTTTTCTGTATAGGAGTTGAGTTGGGGCAGTCAGAATATAATAATTATTAATGCTATGGTTAGAAGGGTATTAATTATTAAAGTTAATGCTAGGTTTATTATTCTTTTCCGAATACTATCGGAGCTAGTTGATTGGAAGTCAGCTGTACTAGTTATACTAAAAGAATATGAGCCTCATCAGTAAATGGAGATATAGAGGAATAATCAGACAACATCTACAAAGTGTCAGTATCAAGCGGCGGCTTCAAAGCCAAAATGATGGTTTGATGTAAAGTGGAATATTAGTTGGCGAATAAGACAAACGATAAGAAATGTAGATCCAATGATAACGTGGAGCCCGTGGAAGCCGGTAGCAATAAAAAATGTTGAACCATAAATACCATCAGAGATGGTAAAGGGTGCTTCATAATACTCTGAGGCCTGTAGAAGAGTAAAATAAATGCCTAGTAAAATTGTAATGGATAGGGCTTGAATTATCTGTTTTCGATTGCCTTCTATTAGGCTATGGTGAGCTCAAGTAATTGTGACTCCTGATGCAAGCAGTACAGAGGTATTCAGAAGGGGCACTTCTAGAGGATTTAGTGGAATAATGCCTGTTGGTGGTCAGTGTCCTCCTAAGTGAGGGGTGGGGGCGAGGCTTGAGTGATAGAATGCTCAAAAGAAGCCAGCAAAGAAGAAAATTTCTGAAATAATAAATAATACTATTCCGTAGCGAAGGCCCTTTTGGACTGATGTTGTGTGGTGGCCTTGATAGGTACTTTCTCGGATGACATCACGTCATCATTGATATATTGTTAGTAAGTTAGTTGATAGTCCTAATATCAGTAGGGTCGTGGAGTAAAAGTGGAATCATATAATTAGACCAGACGTTATTAGGAGGGCTGAAAGGGCTCCGGTTAATGGTCATGGGCTGGGTTTGACTATATGATAAGGATGAGTTTGGTGAGTCATTAGGTATTATCGTGTAGGTAGAGGCTCACTAAGAGCGTGAAGACATAGGCTTGAATTAGGGCAACTGCAATTTCTAGAATTGTTAATAATACTAGGAGTACTAGGATGAGGAAGGTTGTTGGGAGGTTGATGGTTAATAATGCTAGTGCGGCGCTTCCAATTAGGTGTATGAGTAGATGGCCTGCTGTAATATTAGCAGTTAAGCGCACAGCTAAGGCTACTGGTTGAATAAATAAACTAATAGTTTCGATGACTACTAGTATAGGGATAAGAGGTGTAGGTGTGCCTTGTGGTAGAAAGTGAGCCAGGGAATTTTTAGTCTTGAAGCGAAATCCTAAAACTACTGTGCCGGCTCATAGTGGAACTGCTATAGCTAAGTTTATAGATAGTTGGGCGGTGGGTGTGAATGAGTGTGGTAATAGCCCGAGGAGATTAGTTGTAGCGATAAAAATGATTAGGGATATAAGTATCAGAGATCAGGTCTGTCCTTTGGTATTATGAATTGTTATGATTTGTTTCAGAATCATTTGGATAATATTTTGTTGGATAGTAATTAATCGATTACTAATTAGGTGCTTGGAAGTTGGGAATAGTAGTGCGGGAAACATAATAATGGGAACTACAGCAGGTAGGCCTAGAATTGTTGGTATTATGAAAGAGGCGAATAAATTTTCGTTCATTTTAGTTGTCAGGGGTTATTGTGGGTCTGTATTTTAGAGAAATTTTGTGAGGGGTGGGGATAATAATTTGTGCTCAATAATTTTAATTGTATAATAATATATAATGTGGGAAGTATGGTTATAATTACAATAAACCATGTGGATGTATTTAGTTGAGGCATTTCACCGCAGAGAGGGATGTCCTCCCAGTCTTTAACTTAAAAGGTTAATGCTATAATAGCTGTACAGTGAGTCTGTAGATGTTTTGGATTAAAAGAAGTGGGGCTATGCTTTTATAGGGTAAATACGGGTCCTATTTCAAAAATTTTTAGTGGAATTAGTTCTGCAACGATTGGTATAAAGCTGTGATTAGCACCACAAATCTCTGAGCATTGTCCATAGTAGACACCTGGCCGTATAGCTGTAAATGTTGTTTGGTTTAGGCGTCCGGGCACTGCGTCTGTTTTTAGGCCTAGTGTAGGGATAGTTCATGAATGCAGGACATCTTGGGATGTAATTATTATACGAACTGGAGCTTCGATTGGGAGAACTACTCGGTTGTCAACCTCTAGAAGTCGAAGATCCCCTGGATTTAAGAATAACGGGGGGAGTATATAAGAATTAAAAATTAGGCCCCCATAGTCTGTATATTCATAAGTTCAGTATCATTGGTGGCCAATTGATTTAATAGTGAAAGATGGATTGTTGATTTCATCTGTTAAGTAAAGAATGCGTAGAGATGGGAGGGCAATTAGGACTAGAATAATTGCGGGTAAGATTGTTCAGATAGTTTCTATTTCTTGGGCATCTGTAATATTAGTGCTAGTTAATTTTGTTGTAAGTACTGATGATAAGACGTATAGGACTAGAAAGCTAATTAGGGAGATGATCATAAAGGCATGGTCGTGGAAGGCGATTAGTTCTTCTATGATAGGGGATGTGGCATCTTGTAGGCCTAGTTGAACTGGGTGGGCCATGTAAGATATATAGGATATATCCTATAACTTAGCTTTGACAAAGCTATGAAATAATTTTTCTAATATCTTAATTGAAAAAGTTATAGGGGCTATAGAATTGGCTTGAAACCAGTTTCAGAGGGTTCAACTCCTTCCTTTTTTATTTAATCTTAATAAAGGCTGGTTCATCAAATGTGTGATAGGGTGGAGGGGAGCCGTGTAGTCATTCTAGATTAGAGGTAGGTTGCTCAATTAATAGGACTTTACGTTTTGAGGCAAAGGCTTCTCAAATTATGTAGACTATTAATAATATTGCCACCAGAGATATAAAGGAGCCCATGGATGACACAATATTTCATGTAGTGTAGGCGTCAGGGTAATCAGAGTAGCGTCGAGGTATTCCGGATAAGCCAAGGAAGTGTTGTGGAAAGAAAGTTAAATTTACGCCTACAAATATGATTATGAAGTGGGCTTTGGCGCAGACTTGATCTAGTGTGTAGCCTGAAAATAAAGGAAATCAGTGGATAAAGCCTCCTATAATAGCAAATACAGCTCCTATTGATAAGACATAATGGAAGTGGGCTACGACATAATATGTGTCATGTAGTACGATATCTAGGGACGAGTTTGCTAATACAATGCCGGTTAGGCCTCCTACAGTAAAAAGGAAAATAAAACCTAGAGCTCAGAGTATTGCGGGAGATCATTTGATGTTGCCTCCGTGAAGAGTGGCAAGTCAGCTGAAAACTTTAACGCCAGTTGGGATGGCAATAATTATAGTAGCAGAGGTGAAATAGGCTCGTGTATCGACGTCTATACCAACTGTAAACATGTGGTGGGCTCATACAATAAAGCCTAGAAAACCGATGGATATTATAGCTCAGACTATGCCTATATATCCGAATGGTTCCTTTTTTCCAGAGTAATAAGTGACAATGTGAGAAATCATGCCGAAGCCGGGCAGAATAAGAATATAGACTTCAGGGTGGCCAAAGAATCAGAATAGGTGTTGATATAGGATAGGATCTCCTCCACCGGCAGGGTCAAAGAAGGTAGTATTGAGGTTGCGATCTGTTAATAGTATAGTAATGCCAGCAGCTAGTACTGGGAGGGATAGAAGTAATAGTACTGCTGTAATTAGGACTGATCAGACGAATAAAGGAGTTTGATATTGGGAAATTGCAGGAGGTTTTATATTAATAATAGTTGTAATAAAATTAATAGCTCCTAGGATAGAGGAAATACCTGCTAGGTGGAGTGAGAAGATAGTCAGGTCTACAGAGGCTCCTGGATGAGATAAATTTCCTGCCAGAGGGGGGTAGACCGTTCAGCCAGTTCCGGCACCAGCCTCTACTATGGCTGATGCTAGAAGAAGTAGGAAAGATGGTGGAAGAAGTCAGAAGCTTATGTTGTTTAAGCGGGGGAATGCTATGTCAGGAGCGCCAATTATTAATGGCACTAACCAGTTTCCGAAGCCCCCAATCATGATGGGTATGACTATAAAGAAAATTATGACGAATGCATGAGCCGTAACAATAACATTATAAATGTGATCATTACCTAATAGATTACCAGGTTGACCTAGTTCGGCTCGGATTAGAAGGCTTATAGCCATTCCTATTATTCCAGCCCATGCTCCGAATAATAAATACAAAGTTCCAATATCTTTGTGATTTGTAGAGAATAACCAGCGGTTGATGAGCATAGGTGGAGAAGAAAGGTAAAATGGCTGAGTAAGCATTAGGCTGTAAATCTAAGGACAGAGGTTAAGTCCTCTTTTTACCAGCCCCGAGGTGATTTTCATGTTGAATTGCAAATTCAAAGGAGCAGCTAAGACCTCTGCCGGGGCTTCTCCCGCCTTTTTTTCCCGCGGCGGGAGAAGTAGATCAAAGCCAGTTGGTTAGGGCGCTTAGCTGTTAACTAAGTATTTGTGGGTTTAAGTCCCATTGGTCTAGCAAGGGCTTAGCTTAATTAAAGTGATTGATTTGCGTTCAGTTGATGCAGAATAGAGTTTTGCAGTCCTTAGCGGGTTTCAGAAACTAAGTATAATTTAACTTGCTAGGAGCTTTGAAGGCTCTCGGTCTTATATTAACCTAAGTTTCTAGAATATAGCTAGGGTTGTAGGGGATATTGGTAGGAGGAAGGTAGTGAGGATGATGAGCGGGGGGATGAGAAGTGTTGGTTTTGTATTCTCGAATTGTCATTTTATTTTTATATTATTAGTTGTGGGGAGTAGTGTTATAGAGGTAATATAAATTAGGCGTATGTAGAAATATAGGTTGAGTAGAGTTATAATAATCATAATTGTGGGAATAATAAAACTGTTATTTATTGTGAGTTCTTGAATGGTGACTCATTTTGGTATAAATCCTGTTAGTGGGGGTAGGCCTCCCATGGATAAAAGGGTGATTGATATCAGCGGCATTAGTCAAATTAATTTGTTTCAGGCGCGGGCTAGTATAAGGGTTGTGGTATTTGAGTTTAAGTTTAGAGCTAGGAATGCAGTGGTTGTTAAAGTAATATATACAAGTAGATAGAAGATTGTAATATTTGGGTTGTAAGTTAATGTTATTATTATTCAGCCTATGTGCGTGATTGAGGAATATGCTATGATTTTGCGTAGTTGTGTCTGGTTGAGGCCTCCTCAGCTGCCTGCTATGATGGATAGGGTTGAAAGGATTAGGAGTGCATTTGTATTAGTCGATGTATAGATTTGGTATATGATTGAGATGGGGGCTAATTTTTGTCATGTGAGGAGAAGTAATCCTGAAATTAAGGGTGTTCCTTGGGTTACTTCTGGTACTCAGAAGTGGAAGGGGGTTATTCCTAGTTTTATGGCAAGGGCTATTGTCATAATTAAGGATGGGAGTTGGTCAAGTTTATTTATTATTGTTCATTGTCCGGATATTATACTATTATAAATAATTGCTAGTATAAAAACTATAGATGCAGTGGATTGAATAAGAAAATACTTGGTGGCAGCCTCTGTGGAACGGGGATTTGCTTTTTTAATTAGGATAGGAATAAATGCTAGTATATTTATTTCTAAACCTGCCCAGGCGAGAAATCAATGTGAGCTTATTATTGTGATAATAGTGCCTATGATTATGGTTGAGTAAATAATAAGTTGGGCTAGTGGATTAATTAGTACGGGAAGGGTATAACCAACATTTTCGGGGTATGGGCCCGATAGCTTATTTAGCTGACCTTACTTTAGAATGGGGTGTAATAGGTAGCACGGAGGAGTTTGGATCCTCAGGGGTAGGTTCAATGCCTATAATTCTAGAAATAAGAGGATTAAATACCTCTATTATTTACTCTATCAAAGTAATTCTTTTGTCAGACATATTTCTAGTTTTGGGGGGGAATGCCGGAAATTATAATAGGCATTGAGATATGTCATATAAGAAGTGCTAATGTGAGGGGTAGAAAGTTTTTTCATAATAGCTGTATGAGTTGGTCATATCGAAATCGGGGATAGGTTGCTCGGATTCATAGAAACAAGGAGGTTAAGAGGAGTGTCTTGGTAATAAAGCATGTTGTGAAAAGCTCTGGTGAGTGAATGGGATATAATGTCCCTAGAAAAATTGTAGTCGTTAGGGCATTTATTATAATAATATTCATATATTCTGCTATGAAAAAGAGGGCAAAGGGACCTGCAGCATATTCAACGTTAAAGCCTGAAACTAGCTCTGACTCACCTTCTGTTAGATCAAAGGGGGCTCGGTTGGTTTCTGCTAGCGTAGAGATGAATCATATTATGGCTAAAGGTCATGAGGGTAGGAGGAGTCAGAGGTGTTCTTGTGTTGTAATTAGTATATGAAGATTGAATGAGCCACTTATTAGTAGGACTGCTAGTATAATAATAGCAAGGGTTACTTCATATGAAATTGTCTGGGCAACTGCCCGTAGTGCCCCGATTAGTGCATAATTTGAGTTTGATGCTCACCCTGATCATAGAATAGAGTAAACAGCTAGGCTGGAAGTGGCCAGGATAAATAGAAGTCCTAGGTTAAGGTTAATTAGGGAATTAGGCATAGGGAGTGGTGTTCATAGGAGGAGGGCAATAAAAAAGGCTAGGGCTGGTGCGATAATATATAGGGAAGTGGTGGAGGTTGAAGGTTTTGAGGGCTCTTTAATAAAGAGTTTTATTGCGTCGGCAAAAGGTTGTAATAGTCCATAAGGACCTACAACATTAGGGCCTTTGCGCAACTGTATATAGCCTAATAATTTTCGTTCAGTGAGTGTGAGAAATGCTATAGCGGCTATAATTGGTAAAATAATAAGTAGGAGATTTACTGCGAACATAATGTTAAGAAGAGGAGTTGAACCTCTGGTTGTAAAATCTTAAGTTTTATGCAATTGCCGGGCTCTGCCATCTTAACAAGCCCTGTTCTTGGGCTGTATACATATAAGCTTGTGTTAAATTGAGACTAGGTCATTTATGGGGGGAGGGCGCTTTGTGAAGTAGGCCCCATTTCTCTTGTCCTTTCGTACAGGGAGAAATATAAAATAGATAGAAACCGACCTGGATTACTCCGGTCTGAACTCAGATCACGTAGGACTTTAATCGTTGAACAAACGAACCCTTGATAGCTGCTGCACCATTAGGATGTCCTGATCCAACATCGAGGTCGTAAACCCTATTGTCGATATGGACTCTGGAATAGGATTGCGCTGTTATCCCTAGGGTAACTTGTTCCGTTGATCAAGTTGTTGGATCAATTGTAGATACTGATTAGCTTTGACTTGTGTAGTCTTGGCATGGACTATTCGGAGGTTTAATTATGCTCCGAGGTCACCCCAACCAAAATTTTTAATGCAGGGGAAGTAGGAGGTTAAATCCGTGGATTTATATTAATTACTGATTGCATAATAAATTGAAGCTCCATAGGGTCTTCTCGTCTTATTATAATATGTCCGCCTCTTCACGGACGGGTCAATTTCACCGGTTAAAAGTAAGAGACAGTTGAACCCTCGTGTTGCCATTCATGCGAGTCCCTATTTAAAGAACAAGTGATTATGCTACCTTTGCACGGTCAGGGTACCGCGGCCGTTAAACATGTGTCACTGGGCAGGCAGTGCCTCTAATATTAATAATGCTAGAGGTGATGTTTTTGGTAAACAGGCGGGGTTAGATTTGCCGAGTTCCTTTTACTTTTTTTAACCTTTCCTTAGAGCATACCTGTGTTGGGTTAACAGTATATATAATACTAGCTCGTTTATGTTTATTAGTATTAGGCTGTTAAATGTCAGTGAAGATTTCGATCTGACTTAGGCTTATGCGTGGGAGAAAATATTCATGTTACTGATGTTAGCATTATTACTTCTATTAAAATATAGATTAATCCAATGTGATATGAGGAGTTCATTGTTCTGTTTGGGATTTTTAAATAAATAATGTTGAGCTTGAACGCTTTCTTAATTGATGGCTGCTTTTGGGCCAACTATGGAGTTTAATTTTTTTACTCTCTATGTAAGGTTTTTTCCTAGTGTCTAAAGAGCTGTCCCTCTTTAGAATAACAATTAAGTTTACAGGGAGATTGATAATTCTGTGGGTAAACTTAAGGTTGAACTAAAATTCTATCTTGGATAACCAGCTATCACCAGGCTCGGTAGGCCTATCACCTCTACCCAGGAATCTTCCCACTATTTTGCTACATAGACGGGTGCGCTCTTTCAGCTGTTCTTGGGTAGCTCGTCTGGTTTCGGGGTTTTTGGCTTTAGTTCTCTTTGTTAAATAACTTCTAGCTAGCTCATTATGCAGAAGGTACAGGATTGAATCCTTGCTATTTTGTGCTTGATCTTTTTTTTTCATCTTTCCCTTGCGGTACTATATCTATAGTGCCAAAATAAATTTTCTATCGCCTATACTTTTATATGTATAAATGTTTTAATTTATATTGATTTGATAATACTGTTTTTGGTTTTTTGGACTAGTATTAGCTCAAGGCAATCAAGTAATGTTGATGTCTTCTGGGTGTAAGCCGGATGCTTTGTATTGAGCTATGCCTTGATTTATCCAAGTGCACCTTCCAGTACACTTACCATGTTACGACTTATCTCCTCTATATAAATATTATGGCGTTTAGTTAAGCGTTTCTTAAATATATTTGAGGAGAGTGACGGGCGGTGTGTGCATGCTTCATGGCCTGATTCAATTAAGCACTCTATTCTTAATTTACTACTAAATCCTCCTTGGACTCTTAAATTTCATAAGAGCTATCGTATATTTTCTAACATAGAAAATGTAGCCCATTTTTCCCCATCTCATGGGCTACACCTTGACCTAACGTTTTTGCGTGGGCGTTTGTGCTTACTTTAAGTCTCTTGTTGAGGTTTGCTGAAGATGGCGGTATATAGGCTGAGCAAGGGATGGTAGGGTGAATCGGGGTTTATCGATTATAGAACAGGCTCCTCTAGGGGGATGTGAAGCACCGCCAAGTCCTTTGAGTTTTAAGCTGTTGCTTGTAGTATTCTGGCGAGTAGTTTTGTTATTTAAACTATTAAAGTTTAAGGCTAAGCATAGTGGGGTGTCTAATCCCAGTTTGGGTCCTAGCTATTGTGTATTCAGATTTTTTAAAGCCACTTTCGTAGTTTATTTTACATTGGCTAGAATTTTACAGTTTAGACATAGTTTAGCTTTATTGGGTTTATGTTGATCTAAAACACTCTTTACGCCGGTGCCTATTAGCTTGGGTCAATCGTATGGCCGCGGTGGCTGGCACGAAATTGACCAACCCTATAGTAGCATAGCTTAGTTAAACTTTCGTTTATTGCTAAATATTAATCACTGCTGTTTCCCGTGGGGGTGTGGCTAAGCAAAGTGTCTTGAGCTGCACTAGGCGTGCTTGATACTTACTCCTTCTTATCATGGTGATTTGTAGGGCGTCTTCACTGGAGCGGGGATGCTTGCATGTGTAATCTTGCTACGAGTTAATAGAAAGGCCAGGACCAAACCTATTTGTTTATGGGGTGTGAACCCATCTAGGCATTTTCAGTGTCTTGCTTTGGATCTGTTAAGCTACATAAAC